GCTTACGTAGTCTACTTAAGATGTGACACTGAAGATGTCAAGACGAACCCTGAAAAGTTCCGCGAGCACAAAAGCTTGGTCCTGGCTTTTCTCTCGGCCTTTACCAAATTTACACATGCAAGTCTCCGCCCCCCTGTGAGGATGCCCTAAACCTCCCGATCGGAATTAAGGAGCAGGCATCAGGCACGCCCCCCCCCCGGGCAGCCCAAGACGCCTTGCTTAGCCACACCCCCAAGGGAACTCAGCAGTGATAGACATTAAGCAATGAGTGAAAACTTGACTTAGTTAAGGTAAACAGGACTGGTCAAGCGCGTGCCAGCCACCGCGGTTATACGTACAGTCCAAGTTGACAGACACCGGCGTAAAGGGTGGTTACGGGACCCCCCCCCACACTAAAGTCGAACTCCCCCTACGCTGTTATACGCACCCGGGGGCGTGAAGCCCCGCCACGAAAGTGACTTTACCCCCCCCCGAACCCACTACCGCTATGAGAACAAACTGGGATTAGATACCCCACTATGCTTAGCCATAAACCTTGATAGTGTTTTACAACCACTATCCGCCCGGGAACTACGAGCGCTAGCTTAAAACCCAAAGGACTTGGCGGTGCTTTAGACCCACCTAGAGGAGCCTGTTCTAGAATCGATAACCCCCGTTCAACCTCACCACCCCTAGCCGACCCCGCCTATATACCGCCGTCGTCAGCTTACCCTTTGAAGGCCTCAAAGTAAGCATAATTAGCACAACCTCAAAACGTCAGGTCAAGGTGTAGCGTATGGAGTGGGAAGAAATGGGCTACATTCTCTGCCCCAGAGAAAACGAAAGGCGCACTGAAACATGCGCCCGAAGGAGGATTTAGCAGTAAGACGGGAGCAAGAGCGCCCCTCTGAAGCTGGCCCTGAAGCATGCACACACCGCCCGTCACTCTCCCCAAACTTACCCACAAATACTAAATAAGGATCTCTTAAATTAAGGGGAGGCAAGTCGTAACATGGTAAGTGTACCGGAAGGTGCGCTTGGAAAAACCGGGGTATAGCTAAGACAGTAAAGCATCTCCCTTACACTGAGAAGTCACCCGTGCAAATCGGATTACCCTGAACCTAACAGCTAGCCCCACCCGCTAAACCAACTAACCACCCTAAATAATTTCTAAAACCCTCAACCTGCCCAATAAATCATTCTTCCCCCTCAGTACGGGAGACAGAAAGGGACAATCAGGGAGCGACAGATCAAGTACCGCAAGGGAAAGCTGAAAAAGAAATGAAAGAACCCTCTAAAGCCCAAAAAAGCAGAGTTCAACCCTCGTACCTTTTGCATCATGATTAAGCCAGTACCCTAAAGCGAAGAGCCCTTTAGTTTTTTACCCCGAAACTAGACGAGCTACTCCGAGTCAGCCTATCATAGGGCCAACCCGTCTCTGTAGCAAAAGAGTGGGAAGAACTCTGAGTAGAGGTGATAAACCTACCGAGCCTAGTTATAGCTGGTTGCCTAGGAAATGAATAGAAGTTCAGCCGCCCGGCGCTTCCTCCTCCAAACCTCGAGTCACACTTTAGGCCCAGGGAAATCCGAGCGAGTTAGTCAAAGAAGGTTCAGCTTCTTTGAACGAAGACACAACTTTAAGAGGAGGTTAAAGATCACAGCAGATTAAGGACAGTTATTCCAGTGGGCCTGAAAGCAGCCACCTGAGCAGAAAGCGTTAAAGCTCATATAAATTTACTCCCCCCAATCCCGACGGACCCTCTTACCCCCCTCCATAACTACTAGGTCGTTTCATGCCCCCATGAAAGAGACCATGCTTAAATGAGTAATAAGGGGGTACGACCCCCTCCTCGCACATGTGTACGTCGGAACGGACCTCCCGCCGACCATTAACGGCCCCAACCCAAGAGGGCACTGTCATCCTGACCCAAGTCCACTAGAAAACCACCCACCAAATCGACCGTTAACCCCACACAGGAGTGCCCACAAGGAAAGACCCAAGGACAAGGAAGGAACTCGGCAAACACCTTAAGTCTCGCCTGTTTACCAAAAACATCGCCTCTTGCGAGCAAAGAATAAGAGGTCCCGCCTGCCCTGTGACTCTCGCAGTTTAACGGCCGCGGTATTTTGACCGTGCAAAGGTAGCGCAATCACTTGTCCTTTAAATGAGGACCTGTATGAAAGGCATAACGAGGACTTAGCTGTCTCCCCTGTCCAGTCAATGAAATTGATCTCCCCGTGCAGAAGCGGGGATCACACCATAAGACGAGAAGACCCTATGGAGCTTTAGACGACAAACGGTCCACGCAGGGCAGCTCAGTGCCAACTCGGCCAACCCCCCGTGGAACCCACCGTTTTCATGTCTTTGGTTGGGGCGACCGTGGGGAAAAGAAAAACCCCCATGTGGACCGAGGACCCCCTCCCCAAAGCCGAGAGCCACAGCTCTAAGCCTCAGAACCTCTGACCCGAACGATCCGGCCTACCCGCCGATTGACGAACCGAGTTACCCTAGGGATAACAGCGCAATCTTCTCCCAGAGCCCCTATCGACGAGAAGGTTTACGACCTCGATGTTGGATCAGGACATCCTAATGGTGCAGCCGCTATTAAGGGTTCGTTTGTTCAACGATTAAAGTCCTACGTGATCTGAGTTCAGACCGGAGCAATCCAGGTCAGTTTCTATCTATGACTATGACCTTTTCCAGTACGAAAGGACCGAAAAGTGGGGGCCAATGCTAGAAGCAAGCCCCACCTTCACCTAAGGAAAACAACTGAATTAGGCAAGAAGGCAGGACCCCCCCAGCGGGCCCACCAAAGAAAGCGGAATGTTGGGGTGGCAGAGCTCGGTATAATGCTAAAGGTCTAAGCCCTTTCTACAGAGGTTCAAGTCCTCTCCCCAACTATGTTTTCAAGTCTCGTTATCTACATTCTCAACCCACTAGCCTTTATCGTCCCAGTCCTATTGGCGGTTGCATTCTTGACCCTTCTTGAGCGGAAGGTTCTTGGCTACATGCAACTACGAAAAGGCCCCAACATCGTAGGACCCTACGGCCTCTTGCAGCCCATCGCGGACGGTATTAAACTCTTCATCAAAGAACCCGTGCGCCCGTCCACCTCTTCCCCCCTACTATTCCTCGCAGCCCCCATGTTGGCCCTAACACTGGCACTCACACTCTGAGCCCCCATGCCCATGCCCTACCCCGTCACCGACCTCAACCTGGGCATCCTCTTCATGCTCGCCCTATCCAGTCTTGCCGTTTACTCCATCCTCGGCTCAGGCTGAGCATCAAACTCCAAGTATGCGCTTATCGGGGCCCTCCGAGCCGTTGCCCAGACTATTTCCTACGAAGTCAGCCTGGCGCTGATTCTCCTTGGTGTTATCATCCTTTCAGGGGGCTTTACTCTGCAAACCTTCAATGTCACCCAAGAGGGCATCTGACTGCTTCTCCCTGCCTGACCTCTTGCCGCCATATGATACGTCTCCACCCTGGCAGAAACCAACCGGGCCCCCTTCGACCTCACGGAGGGGGAGTCAGAGCTTGTCTCAGGCTTCAACGTCGAGTATGCCGGAGGGCCCTTCGCCCTCTTTTTCCTAGCCGAGTACGCAAACATTCTTCTTATGAACACCCTCTCCGCCACCCTTTTTCTGGGCGCCTCCCACATCCCCTCCTTCCCCGAACTCACCGCCGCTAACCTGATGACCAAGGCCGCACTGCTCTCAGTGGTATTCCTCTGGGTCCGGGCCTCATACCCCCGATTTCGCTATGACCAGCTCATGCATCTCGTGTGAAAAAACTTCTTACCCGTGACCCTGGCCCTCGTTGTATGACACCTCGCCCTCCCAATCGCCTTTGCCAGCCTCCCGCCCCAACCTTAGCAGCCAGGAACCGTGCCCGAATGCTAGGGGCCACTTTGATAGAGTGTACCACGGGGGTTCAAGTCCCCCCAGTTCCTTAGAAAGATGGGACTCGAACCCAAACTCAAGAGATCAAAACTCTTTGTGCTTCCGTTACACCACTTCCTAGCAAGGTCAGCTAATTCAAGCTCTTGGGCCCATACCCCAAAAATGTTGGTTAAACTCCTTCCCCTGCTGATGAGCCCACATGTTCTTTGCACCCTCCTCTTTAGCCTCGGCCTAGGAACCACCATCACCTTTGCCAGCTCCCACTGGTTGCTTGCCTGGATGGGCCTTGAAATCAACACCCTCGCCATCATCCCACTAATGGCCCGCCACCACCACCCCCGCGCAGTAGAGGCAGCCACCAAGTATTTCCTTACGCAGGCCACAGCCGCAGCCTTAATTTTATTCGCCAGCACCGCCAATGCATGACTAACCGGAGAATGAAACATTCAACAACTCTCCCACCCAATCGCGACCACTGTGCTTACCCTAGCCCTCGCCCTTAAAATCGGGCTTGCCCCTGTACACTTCTGGCTGCCAGAAGTCCTGCAAGGCCTCGACCTGACTACTGGCCTTATCCTCTCCACCTGGCAGAAACTTGCCCCCTTCGCCCTTATCCTGCAGCTAAACTCCGCTAACCCCACCCTGTTGATCGCTCTCGGCCTTCTTTCTACTCTTATCGGCGGCTGGGGAGGCCTCAATCAAACCCAACTTCGTAAGATCCTAGCCTACTCCTCCGTGGCACACCTCGGCTGAATAATTCTGGTTCTTCAGTTTGCCCCGTCCTTGACCCTTCTATCACTACTCCTTTACATAACCATGACCTCCTCGATCTTCCTCACCCTTAAACTCAACAGCACCACCACTATCAATAGTCTCGCCACCTCCTGAACTAAAATCCCGCTTCTCACGGCCCTCGTACCCCTTTCCCTACTTTCCCTCGGGGGTCTCCCACCCTTCACCGGGTTCATGCCCAAGTGACTTATCCTCCAGGAACTCATGAAGCAACACCTGCCTATTGCCGCCTCTATCGCGGCTTTCTCCGCCCTCCTCAGCCTCTATTTCTACCTCCGCCTCTGCTACTCAATAACCCTTACTATTTCCCCTAACACTCTCACCTCATCTAGCCCCTGACGATTCTCAACCACTCAGCCCACCCTCCCCCTCGCCTTTCTCACGCTCGCAGCCATCACCCTCCTCCCACTGACGCCCACAGCCTTGTCCCTTCTGGTGGCTTAACCAAGGGGCTTAGGCTAACAGGAAAGACCAAGGGCCTTCAAAGCCCTAAGTGAGAGTTAAAATCTCTCAGCCTCTATAAGACTTGCGGGACTCTATCCCACACCTTCTACATGCAAAGCAGACACTCTAATTAAGCTAAAGCCTTTCTAGAAAGGAAGGCCTCGATCCTACAAAATCTTAGTTAACAGCTAAGCGCTCTAACCAGCGAGCATCATTCTACTTTCCCCCGCTTTTTACGATACTCGGAAAGCGGGGGAAAGCCCCGGCAGACGTTAGTCTGCTTCTTCGGATTTGCAATCCGACGTGTTTACACCCCGGGGCCTGATAAGGGAAGGACTCAAACCTCCGTCTATGGGGCTACAACCCACCGCTTGCGCTCTCAGCCACCCTACCTGTGACGATCACACGCTGATTCTTTTCGACCAACCACAAAGACATTGGCACCCTTTATCTAGTATTCGGTGCTTGAGCCGGAATAGTCGGCACTGCCCTGAGCCTGCTTATCCGAGCGGAACTCAGCCAACCCGGCGCCCTTTTAGGCGATGACCAGATCTATAACGTTATCGTTACCGCCCACGCCTTCGTAATGATTTTCTTTATGGTAATGCCCATCATGATTGGCGGATTCGGGAACTGACTTATCCCCCTTATAATCGGAGCCCCCGACATGGCATTTCCCCGAATGAACAACATGAGCTTCTGGCTCTTACCTCCCTCTTTCCTGCTGCTCCTGGCCTCCTCTGGGGTAGAAGCCGGGGCCGGAACGGGCTGAACCGTTTACCCGCCCCTCTCCGGCAACCTCGCGCATGCGGGTGCCTCCGTAGACCTAACCATTTTCTCCCTACATCTGGCGGGTGTTTCTTCCATCCTCGGTGCTATCAACTTTATCACGACAATTCTTAACATGAAACCCCCCGCTATTACCCAATACCAGACCCCCTTATTCGTCTGATCAGTTCTTATCACAGCCGTCCTACTACTGCTCTCTCTACCAGTCCTTGCGGCGGGAATCACCATGCTCCTCACAGACCGAAACTTAAACACAACCTTCTTCGACCCCGCAGGCGGGGGAGACCCCATTCTTTACCAACACCTATTCTGGTTCTTCGGGCACCCGGAGGTATACATCCTTATCCTCCCCGGATTCGGTATGATCTCCCACATTGTTGCCTACTACTCGGGGAAAAAAGAACCTTTCGGCTACATGGGCATGGTCTGGGCAATAATGGCCATCGGCCTTCTTGGCTTCATTGTCTGAGCCCATCACATGTTCACAGTAGGCATGGACGTAGACACACGTGCCTACTTTACATCTGCCACCATGATTATCGCCATTCCTACCGGGGTAAAAGTCTTCAGCTGACTGGCAACGCTTCACGGCGGGACAATTAAATGAGAAACCCCCATGCTATGAGCCCTTGGGTTTATCTTCCTCTTCACCGTTGGTGGCCTGACAGGGATCGTCTTATCGAATTCATCCCTGGATATCGTACTCCACGACACATACTACGTAGTAGCACACTTCCACTACGTCCTCTCCATGGGAGCCGTATTTGCCATCATGGCAGGCTTCGTACACTGATTCCCACTGTTCACAGGCTACACCCTGAACGGAACGTGAACAAAGATCCACTTCGCAGTCATGTTCGCAGGGGTAAACATCACCTTTTTCCCACAGCACTTCCTAGGCCTTGCTGGCATGCCACGTCGATACTCTGACTACCCCGACGCCTACACGCTGTGAAACACTGTGTCCTCAATCGGGTCGATGATCTCCCTTGTTGCCGTAATTATGTTCCTGTTTATCCTCTGAGAAGCATTTGCCGCTAAACGAGAAGTCGCAAGCGTAATGCTAACCACGACAAACGTGGAATGACTCCACGGCTGCCCTCCACCTTACCACACTTTCGAGGAACCTGCTTTCGTGCGAGTTCAGGCCCCTGTTCGAGAAAGGAGGGAATCGAACCCCCGTTTACTGGTTTCAAGCCAGTCACATGCACCACTCTGCCACTTTCTTCATAAGACACTAGTAAAACTTGCCATTACATTGCCTTGTCAAGGCAAAATTGTGGGTTAAACCCCCGCGTGTCTTAAACGCAAACCTAATGGCCCACCCCTCACAACTAGGATTTCAAGACGCGGCTTCCCCTGTAATAGAAGAACTGCTCCACTTCCACGACCACGCCCTTATAATTGTCTTCCTCATCAGCACACTGGTCCTCTACATCATGACGGCGATAGTGACCACCAACCTGACAAACAAGTACATTTTAGACTCTCAAGAGATTGAAATTATCTGAACTGTCCTCCCCGCTGTTATCTTAATCCTGATTGCCCTCCCATCCCTGCGCCTTCTCTACCTTATGGACGAAATCAGCGACCCGCACTTAACCATCAAAGCGATGGGGCACCAATGGTATTGAAGCTACGAATACACGGACTACGAAGAACTCGGGTTTGATTCATACATGATCCCCACACAGGACCTGACCCCCGGCCAATTCCGACTCTTGGAAGCTGACCACCGGATAGTAATCCCCCTGGACTCCCCCATTCGAGTGCTAGTCTCGGCCGAGGACGTTCTCCACTCCTGGACCGTCCCCGCACTAGGGGTCAAGATAGACGCGGTACCAGGCCGCCTAAATCAGACAGCATTTATTACCTCTCGACCAGGTGTGTTTTATGGTCAATGCTCGGAGATTTGCGGAGCAAATCATAGCTTTATACCCATCGTTGTCGAAGCAGTCCCATTAGAACACTTTGAAGCCTGATCCTCACTAATACTTGAAGATGCCTCACTGAGAAGCTAAACCGGGTATAAGCGTTAGCCTTTTAAGCTAAACATTGGTGGCCCCCAACCACCCTCAGTGAAATGCCCCAACTAAACCCCAACCCCTGAATGTGGATCCTGTTACTGACCTGACTAACCTTCCTGATCGCTCTCCCATTTAAAGTAGTGGCCCGCAAATTCTCTCGCAACCCCACTCCAGAAGGAGCAGAGAAACCCCCATCCGCCCCCTGATTCTGACGATGGCACTAAATTTCTTTGACCAATTCGCCAGCCCTACGTTTTTGGGCATCCCCCTTATCGTCCTCGCACTGACCCTACCATGAGTTCTGTTCCCTCAACCCACATCCCGCTGACAGGACAACCGAGTGCTAACGCTCCAAAACTGGTTCATTAACCGCTTTACCCAACAGCTCCTTCTCCCCCTGAACCCGGGAGCACACAAATGGGCTGCCTTACTAACCTCCCTTATGCTATACCTTATCACCCTCAACATGCTCGGCCTTCTTCCCTACACCTACACGCCAACCACCCAACTCTCAATGAACCTGGGCTTAGCCGTCCCCCTCTGGCTCGCCACAGTGATCATTGGCATGCGAAACCAGCCCACAGTCGCCCTGGCACACCTTCTCCCAGAAGGCACCCCAACGCTCTTAATCCCTGTTCTCATCATCATCGAGACAATTAGCCTCTTTATCCGGCCACTCGCCCTGGGGGTTCGGCTGACGGCAAACCTAACTGCCGGCCACCTCTTGATCCAACTCATCGCAACAGCCGCTTTCGTCCTCCTCCCCCTAATGCCCACTGTCGCAATCCTTACATCAATCCTCCTCTTCCTCCTAACCCTCTTAGAAGTAGCCGTCGCAATGATCCAGGCCTACGTATTCGTCCTCCTCTTGAGCTTGTACCTACAAGAAAACACCTAATGGCCCACCAAGTCCACGCTTACCACATAGTAGACCCAAGCCCGTGACCTCTTACAGGTGCAATCGCCGCCCTCCTGCTAACCTCTGGCCTGGCAACCTGATTCCACTACCACTCTTTAACATTAATAACAATAGGCACCACCCTACTTATTTTAACCATATATCAATGATGACGAGACATTGTCCGGGAGGGCACATTCCAGGGACACCACACACCCCCCGTCCAAAAAGGATTACGTTACGGCATGGTCCTTTTCATCACCTCTGAAGTCTTTTTCTTCCTCGGCTTCTTTTGAGCTTTCTACCACTCTAGCCTGGCCCCCACCCCAGAGCTGGGAGGATGCTGGCCACCCACAGGTATCACAACGTTAGACCCTTTCGAAGTCCCCCTTCTAAACACTGCCGTACTCCTGGCCTCTGGTGTTACCGTGACATGGGCCCACCACAGCATCATGGAGGGCGAACGAAAGCAAGCCATTCAATCTTTATTCCTGACCATCCTCCTGGGCTTCTACTTCACTTTTCTCCAGGGCATAGAGTACTATGAGGCCCCCTTTACGATTGCCGACGGGGTTTACGGATCTACCTTTTTTGTCGCCACAGGCTTCCACGGACTACACGTGATTATCGGCTCGACTTTCCTGGCTATCTGCCTCTTGCGCCAAATCCAGTACCATTTTACCTCCCAACACCACTTCGGCTTTGAAGCCGCTGCATGATATTGACACTTTGTCGACGTCGTCTGATTGTTCCTGTACATCTCTATTTACTGATGAGGATCCTAATCTTTCTAGTATGAATGCTAGTATAAGTGACTTCCAATCACCCGGTCCTGGTTAAACCCCAGGGAAAGATAATGAACCTAGTCTCCACAACGCTAGCTATCACTCTAATTCTCTCCTCCGTCCTAGCCATCGTCTCTTTTTGACTACCACAACTCAACCCCAACATGGAAAAGCTCTCCCCATATGAATGCGGCTTCGACCCCCTAGGATCTGCGCGGCTTCCTTTCTCCCTGCGGTTTTTTCTCGTTGCCATCCTTTTCCTCCTCTTCGACTTAGAGATCGCCCTCCTCCTCCCCCTCCCCTGGGGGGACCAACTAGCTACCCCCATCCACACACTCTTCTGAACAACAACCGTCCTGGCGCTCTTAACCCTCGGCTTAGCCTATGAGTGAACCAAAGGGGGCCTTGAGTGGGCTGAATAGGTAATTAGTCCAAAGCAAGACATTTGATTTCGGCTCAAAAAATCGTGGTTCGAGTCCACAATTGCCTTATGACCTTAACCCTGTTCGCGTGATCCTCAGCCTTCGTAATTGCCCTAACAGGTCTTGCCTTTAACCGTACCCATCTCCTATCAGCCCTTCTTTGCCTAGAAGGCATAATACTCTCCCTGTTTGTAGCCCTCTCCCTCTGAACCCTTCAACTGGAGGCCGCCGGATACTCCGCTGCACCAATCTTGCTGCTTGCCTTCTCGGCCTGTGAAGCAAGCACCGGTCTTGCCCTCCTGGTTGCCACCGCACGCACTCACGGCACCGACCACCTAAAGAGCTTAAGCCTTCTACAATGCTAAAGATTGTCCTCCCAACACTCATGCTCTTTCCCACAATCTGACTGGTTGACAAGAAATGACTATGGGTCACCCCCACAGTTCATAGCCTTGTTATTGCCACGATCAGCCTAAAACTGTTTACAGGCTCTCTCACAACCTCAGGCTGATCTGCACTCAGCTCTTACCTGGCCTCGGACTCCCTCTCCACCCCCCTCATCGTGCTAACCTGCTGGCTCCTACCCCTCACCATAATCGCCAGCTCAAACCACGTCGGCAAGGAACCTATCAACCAGCAGCGCATCTACCTCTCCCTTCTGGTATCCCTTCAACTATTCCTGGTCCTAGCCTTCGGCGCCACAGAGATCCTGCTGTTCTACATCATGTTTGAAGCTAGCCTCATCCCCACCCTGTTCCTTATTACCCGCTGAGGGAATCAACTCGAGCGCCTAAACGCCGGCACATACCTGCTTTTTTACACATTGGCCGGCTCCCTCCCCCTCCTCATGGCAGTCCTCATGGCCCAGGCCGAGATAGGCTCCCTTTCCCTCCTCACCCTGGACTTCTCCGGACTCTTGAACTTCTCCCACTGGGGTACCAAAGTATGATGGGTTGCATGTCTTGCCGCTTTTATAATCAAAGCCCCCATCTATGGCGCCCATCTCTGACTCCCGAAAGCCCACGTAGAGGCCCCCGTTGCCGGGTCCATAGTCCTCGCCGCCGTCCTACTAAAGCTTGGGGGCTACGGCATGATGCGAATGGCACTGCTGTTAGAACCCTACTCAACCGGGATAGCTTACCCCTTCATCGTGCTTTCCCTCTGGGGCATCTTTATGACCGGCACAATTTGTCTACGCCAGACGGACATGAAGGCACTCATTGCCTACGCCTCCGTAAGCCATATGGGCCTTGTCCTCGCAGCCATTTTGATCCAAACCCCTTGAAGTTTTGATGGCGCCCTCACGCTTATACTAGCACACGGTCTTACCTCTTCGGCCTTGTTCTGCCTGAACAACATCAACTACGAGCGGACACACACTCGGACAATAGCCCTCATCCGAGGACTCCAAGCGCTCTTCCCCCTACTGTCTGTCTGATGATTTCTCGCCAGCCTAGCAAATTTCGCCCTTCCCCCCCTGCCCAGCTCCTTCGCAGAACTATTCATGATGATCTCCCTCTTCGGCTGATCCCCGTACACAATCCTTTTAACCGGTGCAGGAGTCCTTCTCACCGTCATCTACTCCCTCTACTTATTCCTCATAACCCAACGTGGCGCCTTCCTCCGCGACCTCCTGGGCTTTAAACTACCGCCCTCTTCCCGAGAAGACTTACTCATCCTACTTCACCTCGTCCCTCTTATTCACCTAGCAATCAACCCCATGCTATTCTCCGGGGGCTTGTAAGGGTAGATATAGTTTAGCAAAAACATTAGATTGTGATTCTGAAGATAGGGGTTAAACTCCCCTTATCCACCGAGAGAGGTCCGACGACAGCAAGGACTGCTAATCCTCTGCCCCTCCGGTTAGACCCCGGGGCTCACTCGAGCTTTTAAAGGATAACAGCTCATCCGTTGGTCTTAGGAACCAAAAACTCTTGGTGCAAATCCAAGTAGAAGCTATGCACTTAACCACGCTCATGATGGCCACCTCCCTGCTTCTTATTTTCACGCTACTGCTCTACCCCGTAGTCACCACTCTAAACCCCGCCCCCCGACAGAGCACCTGAGCCCTCTCCCACGCCACCACTGCCGTAAAGTTGGCCTTTTTTATCAGCCTTCCGCCCCTCTTTATCTTCCTGAACGATGGCGCCGAGACGATCGTCACCACCTGGACCTGAATGGAGACTCACACCTTCAACATCAACCTTAGCTTCAAGTTCGACCACTATTCCCTTATCTTTACACCCATTGCCCTCTACGTGACATGAGCCATCCTAGAATTCGCATCTTGGTATATGCACTCCGACCCCGACATGAACCGTTTTTTCAAGTACCTCCTCCTCTTCCTAGTTGCGATAATCACCCTCGTCACGGCCAACAACATGTTCCAGCTGTTTATCGGCTGAGAAGGGGTCGGTATCATATCCTTTCTTCTTATCGGCTGATGATTCGGCCGAGCCGATGCTAATACTGCAGCTCTTCAAGCGGTAATTTATAACCGAGTGGGGGATATCGGCCTTATTTTGAGCATGGCGTGATTCGCCACCCACCTTAGCTCTTGAGAGATGCAGCAAATCTTTGCCACCTCAAAACAACAGGACCTCACTCTCCCTCTCATGGGCCTAATTCTTGCAGCCACAGGAAAGTCAGCACAGTTTGGCCTCCACCCCTGACTCCCCTCAGCGATGGAAGGTCCCACGCCGGTCTCTGCCCTACTTCACTCCAGCACCATAGTGGTAGCTGGAATCTTCCTTCTGATTCGACTTAGCCCCCTGATCGAGGACAACCAAACTGCCCTCACCACCTGCCTCTGCCTAGGCGCACTAACCACCCTGTTCACAGCCACCTGCGCACTCACACAAAACGACATCAAAAAAATCGTCGCCTTTTCCACATCTAGCCAGCTGGGACTAATGATGGTCACCATCGGACTTAACCAACCCCAGCTAGCATTCCTCCACATCTGCACCCATGCCTTCTTTAAGGCCATGCTATTTCTCTGCTCAGGCTCTATTATCCACAGCCTCAACAACGAGCAGGACATTCGTAAGATGGGGGGCCTCCACCACCTCACCCCCATCACTTCCTCCTGCCTCACTATCGGCAGCCTCGCCCTAACCGGAACCCCCTTTCTGGCCGGCTTCTTCTCCAAAGACGCTATCATCGAGGCCTTGAACACTTCGTACCTCAACGCCTGAGCCCTAGTCTTAACGCTTCTTGCCACTTCTTTTACGGCCGTGTACAGCCTCCGGGTTGTTTACTTTGTCTCTATAGGCCACCCGCGGTTTAGCCCACTTCTTAACATTAACGAAAACTTCACCGCCGTGACTAACCCCTTAAAACGGCTGGCATGAGGTAGCATCGTTGCCGGCCTCCTTCTCACTTCTAACTTCCTCCCCATGAAAACTCCGGTTATAACCATACCCCCCTTGCTCAAGATATCCGCCATCCTTGTTACGGTGGTCGGCCTTCTTGTCGCCCTAGAACTTGCTACCCTTACCACTAAACAGTTCAAGACGATCCCCTTCCTTCACGGACGGAACTTTTCCAGCATGCTAGGTTACTACCCTGCCATTATCCACCGCCTGCTCCCTAAACTAGGCCTGTCCATGGGACTAACAATTGCCACCCACCTAATAGATCAAATCTGACTAGAAAAGTGGGGACCTAAGGCTGTTGTCTCAGCGCACCTCCCACTCGCTACCGCCTCCAGCAACGTCCAACGGGGCCTAATCAAGACCTACCTTATCCTGCTTCTCCTAACACTGGCCCTGGTCACCCTTATTCTCTCGACCTAATTTTCCGGAGAGTACCCCGGCTGAGCCCGAGTGCCAGCTCCAGGACTGCAATCAGCACCAAGAACAGGGCTCAAGCGCATAATACCAACACACCACCCCCCGCCGCATACATCAGCGCCACCCCCTCGGTCTCCACCCGCGACAGCACAAACTCCTTCAGGCCCTCGTTGGGCCCCAGGACTGATATAGCACCCGCGTCTCAAAATAACCACCCAAACCAAGTTACCCCTGTTAAATAAAACGCCGTATACAACAACATTGGAGGGTCCCATCAAGTTTCCGGGAACGGTTCCGCAGCCAAAGCCGCAGTATAGGCAAACACAACGAGCATCCCCCCCAAGTAAATCAAGAATAAGATGAAGGAAGAAAACCCTGCCCCCTCAGCCATCAGGACTCCCAAGCCAAATCCGGCAGAGAGTACCAGCCCGAGAGCTGCAAAAAATGGCGACGGGTTAGAAGCGACCACAATCACCCCTAGAAGCATGCCCACTGAAAAAAATACTATAGTATAAGTCATTAATTCCTACTCGGACTCTAACCAAGACCAGTGACTTGAAAAACCACCGTTGTGAATCAACTACAGGAACACCTAATGGCCCTTCGGAAAACGCACCCCCTATTAAAAATCGCCAACGGCGCGCTAGTCGACCTCCCCGCCCCATCGAACATCTCCGTGTGATGAAACTTCGGATCTCTGCTGGGCCTCTGCCTAGCGACCCAAATCCTCACAGGACTGTTCCTAGCCATGCACTACACCTCCGACATCACCATAGCTTTCTCCTCAGTCACTCACATCTGCCGCGACGTCAATTACGGATGACTCATTCGGAACATGCACGCCAACGGCGCATCTTTTTTCTTCATTTGTATCTACATGCACATCGCACGAGGACTATACTACGGCTCCTACCTATACAAAGAGACCTGAAACATCGGTGTCGTCCTTCTCCTGCTTGTAATGATGACCGCCTTCGTTGGCTACGTCCTCCCTTGAGGACAAATGTCCTTTTGAGGTGCCACCGTCATCACCAACCTCCTCTCAGCTGTCCCATATGTGGGGAACACTCTCGTCCAATGAATCTGGGGCGGCTTCTCCGTCGACAATGCCACCCTCACCCGGTTCTTTGCCTTCCACTTCCTCTTCCCCTTTGTTATCGCGGCCGTCACGGTGATTCACCTGCTATTTCTCCACGAAACTGGGTCTAACAACCCGGCCGGGATTAACTCGGATGCAGACAAGATCTCTTTCCACCCATACTTTTCCTACAAGGACCTCCTTGGCTTCATTGTCATGATGATGGCGCTGACAGCCCTCGCCCTATTTTCACCCAACCTCCTCGGGGACCCAGACAACTTCACCCCCGCCAACCCCCTTGTAACTCCCCCACACATCAAGCCCGAGTGATACTTCTTATTCGCATACGCCATCCTCCGATCGATTCCCAACAAGCTGGGCGGCGTCCTGGCCCTCCTGGCCTCCATCCTTGTCCTGATGCTAGTACCCTTCCTCCACACCTCTAAGCAGCGAGGCCTAACCTTCCGCCCCCTAACGCAACTCCTGTTCTGAGCCTTTGTGGCGGACGTAATTATTCTGACCTGAATCGGGGGCATGCCAGTAGAACACCCATTCGTCATCATCGGTCAGGTCGCCTCTCTGCTTTACTTCCTACTTCTTCTAGTCCTCGCCCCACTCGCAGGCCTCGTAGAAAACAAAGTGCTTGAATGAGCCTGCCCTAGTAGCTCAGCGCCAGAGCGCCGGTTTTGTAATCCGGATGTCGGAGGTTAGATTCCTCCCTAGTGCTCAGGAAGAGGAGATTTTAACTCCCACCGCTAGCTCCCAAAGCTAGAATTCTCAATTAAACTACTTCCTGGGGCCCCAGCGCCCAAAATGACTCCCAACCAGTCGCTCCTCCCACAGGCAAAACCTGTGGGGCGGGCGACTTTTTGCGCGAATTTCTCAGCGGGTGCACGGGTATATATATATGTATTATCACCATTTCTCGAACTAGACCATTCATTCACAAAATATACCGATGAGGGACATAAAGCATCATTTCTACACTCAAATTACTGCATTTCCATACTTCTCGTGAGTTAACCAACAAACTGCTCCTTAATTGAATTCATATTATTGACTCACCAAATTAACGCACAAAATTATTTAATGTAGCAAGAAACCACCAACCAGTGATTCCTAAATGTTTATCACGCCTGATGGTCACGTCCATTTATTTGTGGGGGTAGCACACGGTGAACTATTTCTTGCATTTGGTTCCTTTTTCAGGGCCATAAACTGACTAATCCTCATTGCGGAGCTGGTGTTTCCAGACATAAGTTAATGGCGGGAAACCGTACCTGTATGTCCTTACATGCCAGGCACGCTCGCCATGGGACATTTGGTATTTTTTTTTTTTTTCCTTTTCAGCTGACATTTCACAGTGCACTCAGATCGCCCTTGTAAGGTGGGATTAGTCCCCTGCCTGGCGTATTAATTATACATGTTGGAAAGACATTTTTATAAGCATTGCATAAACAGTAATCTAGAGCATATGTATATGACGTTTCCCCCCTTTCTTCCCAGAAAGTATCCCCCCCCTAACCCCCCCCTGACATCTCTGTCATTGGCCTCTTTTCCCCCTCAGGGATATCTCCCGACCGATTCTACTCGCCCGATTCGGACCCTCACCGCTATTACAATATTAATTTTGTATTTCCTAAAAATCGTAAAAATGTCATCAAAAAACACCTAGGAAATAAACGAGCATATTGCCAATCCTTGTTCAGCCAACAAAACGCCCAAAGTTCAGACGAATGTCTTTCCCCCGACTTAGTATTGAA